AGGGAATTTATAAAACATTCCTAGAAAAAATTCTGCCACTTAAAACTTAAACTTGAAACTTATTAAGTTATAAAGTTATAGAAATTTGTAGAGAATATCAAAATAAAAAAAATGATTCAATTTCTACCATTATTATGATATTACATACGTGAAGTTTCTAATATAAGGGGAGTTGTATTTATTAAACACGTATGCAGATATTAATATCCCCCTTCTCTTTTATTGTATTGCCGTTCTTTTTTTTTGGGGGGGCAACACAAGATGGGTTGTGCTCTATTAAAATAGACATTTTTTATTTTCTATTCAATTCAAAATAAAATGGAGATATGAAAATTTTCTGAGAATTCCTTCTAGCCAAGATATAACATATCTAAATAAGATAATAGACATCTGTGTAACAGTTTCTGCTCGGGGGTTTACAGATACTCATCATTGTTGTTATAATTGAAATGGAGAGGGATTTTTAACTCAATATTGATGTATCAATTTGTATTTTCTTATTTATGTCATTAGGAAAAGAAAATATCAAATTTTGAGATTCAAACCGTTCATGAATTCGCAGTCAGCAGTTAAGTTAATGGTTCAAATTTGTCATAAATTTTTACTTTTGCGAATGAAAATCCACATTTTATTTTTAATAGAAAGTGAGAGAAGTTGGCCATTTTGAGATACTATATACTAGACAAGACAAGGGCGGATCAACTCCAATCGAAATAAAGATTTCTTTTAGGAAAAAAAAGTATTAAGAAAAACAGAAGTCAAGATGCAAGTACAATAAAAATAAAAAGCAGTTATACGGGACAAATTTCACCAATTTTGTATCGTTTTGGCGGCATGGCCGAGTGGTAAGGCGGGGGACTGCAAATCCCTTTTCCCCAGTTCAAATCCGGGTGTCGCCTGATCAACAAAAAACTTGAAATCTTTTCTTCTGTTCTGCTGATATAACTCACCGAATTCTTTCCCATCCGAAGCAGAGGTAGGGCGCTATTTATTAATGCTTGTTTGATTCGAAGCATTCGGGTGGCGTTTTTTGAAGTGGGTTTTTTTGAAAAGATTGTAAATCCTTGAATCCTATCCTAGATTCAATCAAGGAACTATTCTAAGGGTAGAGGGATTGTCAAAAGTGTTCGGTCAGAATACTTTTTTTGACTCTGCGCCATTGATTCCACTATACTATTATTATTTATTATTGAGGAATAATTCCTTCATATTTATAGAGATAAGGGGGCATAATTCACATGGATATAGTAAGTCTCGCTTGGGCTGCTTTAATGGTAGTCTTTACATTTTCCCTTTCACTCGTAGTGTGGGGAAGGAGTGGACTCTAAGAGTATTACTAATTAATCAAACTCTATCAATTGTTTTATAGATCGTTCTGTAACACGTTTTGAACTATTTAATTAAAATGAAAATCAAAAGATCTTCATTTCGAATTTCATTGGATTCGAATGGAGTAATGCATAGTTATATGAATCATACTTTTTAAATCAAACAGATATTTCACCGACTCCCATCTTTGTATTTCGAAAGGGATCCCAATGATAGGAAATTTTTCCCAACCAAATTCTGTTCTATTTCAATCAACGGTCTCTTACCAGACTTATAGGTGGGTGCTGAAGAAGACCAGATTTTTTAGTCCCTCTTTAAAAAGAAGAAGTCGTTTTGTTAAGTGTATACGCACTTTCTATGAAAAGCGGTATAGACATAGTGGTTGTCTAAGGAGATACTATACATAAGAGGAACCTCCCTCAGGCGAGTCACATATTGCATATTTACCACTTGTTTTATAATTTTTAAAATTTGATTTATACTTTATCGACTTCCATTTTATATTATGGTTCAGGCCATAAAAATTGGCGAAGTTTGCTATTCCTTTTCGAAATCCGAGAAGTGCCCGTGGAACTACTGTTGATAATCAATTACTTCTTCGGAATGTTTGCTAATGATTTTATTAAAATATGGCCCATATCCTTTTTCCCTCATTGATTTTATTCTTTTCTTTCAATAGATACCGAGTTCAGATTGAAATTCATAGAAAGTCTAGTAATTAGAACGATAAGACATAAGAGCAAAACAATTATTTTAGATTGATCGAAACCAATACAACAATACAAATAGATAGAACAAATAAATAGAATTGGGTGCTATGTCAATTCCATTCCATATATGGAATGGATATCCACATACAAATATATGAAGAATAATATTGGAGAGATTAATATATATTAAATTTAGCCTCTATCTTTATTGTATATTTTGTAAAGTACAACTTTACACATTATACAACTTTATCTTTATACACCACAATAATTCTAATAGCTAGATCCTATGGTAGATAAATCTTTCTACCATAGGATCTAGCTATTAGAATACTGCCGATCATTATTTCATTTCAATTTATTAAGACACTAAAATTCAAATTGGAATACTTTTCATTTTATTTCGTCAATTTTTGATAAGAACTCATAAGTCAAGTTTAATTCAAATTAATTATTTTGAC